TTCCAATTGAGAAAAAAAGTGATACTTAGTATTATTAGAATGAAGTCCCAGGCCTTATGCTTATGTCATGTCAATTGCGAAATATCTCGTTTGTTGTAACACTTCCTAAAAAACTATTCCATTGGACTAACAATGGGAAGGAAGAAGGCGAGTCGTTCTGCTAATTCCCCATTCTCCAATCAGTCCTTCCCATGGGTTAGTGTCCCACCAAATAATTGGAGGAGTGAAATCCTAATCGAATTCAAAAAAAGCAGTAAGTCCAAGGAAATAAACTAAAAAAAAATACGTATTTTTTTTTTCGGATTAAACAAAGGGATTCGCAAATAAAAGTGCTAACGCTACAACCAGTCCATAAATTGTTAAAGCTTCCATAAAAGCCAGACTAAGCAATAAAGTACCTCGTATTTTTCCCTCCGCCTCGGGCTGTCTCGCGATCCCTTCTACAGCTTGGCCCGCAGCAGTACCTTGACCAACCCCAGGTCCAATAGAAGCAAGCCCGACGGCCAACCCAGCAGCAATAACGGAAGCGGCAGAAATCAGTGGATTCATGATAAGTTCCTCACACCAAAATAAGTAAATAGTTAATGATACAATCAACCAATAAATTATGACTTAATTATTCCATCGCTAAGATCTATACAGTCGAAGGAAATAAGAACTCGGAATTGAAGTAATAATATTATTATTGAATCATCAGAACGGCTTCGATATTTCTTTTTTAGTTTTTATTCACAGAATTTTTTTGAATCCATACCATTCTTTTTGAATTTTTCGTTTTTTCTTATTTTCTTGATTGAATCTCTTTATTCAATAGTCACTTTATTTTATTCATTTAATATTCAATTCACAACTACAAAGGAAATGGAGGGGATTCCATTGGAATTCCTATCTAAATTCACAGTAATAGAGCCGCTTAGATATTACATATATAACTAATTAATATCTAATATTACATATACATGTGTTTCTTGGATAACGTAAATCAACCATTCATATCTTACATTTAATCGGATTATAGAATCATTCTTCGAAACATTCACAAGAGTTGTCTTATACTAATTAGAGTACATACATCTAGTTCGGCCCCCCCTAACCAATCCATTTTTTTTTTTATAAATTTGAATTTAGTTTTTTGTAAATCTTTATTTTTTCTTTTTTTACTCGCCGACGCAGGTACAATCAATCTACATGGACAAATTCGTTAGATCGAATCGTTGCATCGAAATAGAAGTATTTGATTGATCTAAGTTCAGGTAATTTATTATTTATTAAAATTATCTTTTGGTCAACCGTTTAATTGGATGAAATCAACTTGAATGGGAATTTTTCTATATAACAATAGCATCTTTTTTAAAATAGCACACCATAATACTATAAGTATTACAATCCTAATTATTATTCAGATTATGATTACTAATATCTAATAATATTGAATATTGGAATTAAATGAACAAAACAATATAAAGATAGTATTCATTGGGGGGGGATAAATAGACCGAACTGGAATTTTAGGAAAAAGATCTTTTCGATCTCTTTCCTTTTTTTTACTTCCCCTTTTGTTTGTTGCAATTCCCTAATACCGCTAATATCTTATTTTTGACTATTACTTCTATACTTTATATAGTTTATATTTATATAATTTATCTATTTATTTTTATATATTATGCTCTTTAAGCAGATTATCTTGATACGCATATATATTGCGTAAGGCTTAAACTAAAAAAAGACTATTTCGAAAACTAGTCAATGATGACCCTCCATGGATTCGCCTATATAAGCCGCAGCTAAAGTTGCAAAAATAAGAGCTTGAATACCGCTTGTAAATAATCCAAGTAACATGACGGGTATAGGAACCACTGAAGGTACTAAAGAAACAAGAACAAGAACTACTAATTCATCAGCTAATATATTTCCGAAAAGTCGAAAACTAAGCGATAGGGGTTTTGTGAAATCTTCTAAAATATTAATGGGTAAAAGGATTGGAGTTGGTTGAATGTATTTACCAAAATAACCTAATCCTTTTTTACTAAGACCCGCATAGAAATATGCTACTGACGTGAGTAAAGCTAAAGCAACAGTAGTATTTATATCATTTGTAGGCGCGGCTAATTCCCCATGAGGTAACTGTATGATTTTCCAAGGTAAAAGAGCACCCGACCAATTCGAAACAAAAATAAATAGAAACAAAGTTCCAATAAAGGGAACCCATGGACCGTATTCTTCGCCAATCTGAGTTTTGCTCACATCTCGAATGAATTCAAGAACATATTCGAAGAAATTCTGACTGTCAGTAGGAATGGTTTGTGGATTACGAACAGCTATAATGGCTGAACCTAATAAGATAGCAATTACAACCCAAGAAGTAATAATTACTTGGGCATGGACTTGAAAACCTCCTATTTTCCAATAGAAATGTTGGCCGACTTCCACACCGGATATATCGTATAAGCCTTTTAGTGTGTTGATATAACATAATAGAACATTCATATTGCCCTCTGAAAAAAATAGAACTTTAAAAAGAATTATTTTGATTCAACCTTCTCTTTTTTCGACTTGCCTAGTTGACTTATATATATTTGTATACCAATTAATTACATAATATCCCTAGTTACTTGTATCTCTTTTAGGAATCATAACCGATTTCATAAATCTATGGAGTTCCCAAAAGAATTTTTTTATTATTCATTATTAATATGAATCAAGGATTTCGTATATAACTAGAACGACCCTCACAAATTGCAAATACTAATTTGTTAAGAATTAATCGGATTGAAGCTATCGCGTCATCATTTGCTGGGATCGAAATATCAGCGAGATCTGGGTCACAATTTGTATCGATTAAACAAATCGTTGGAATTCCCAAAATCATACATTCTCGAAGAGCCATATATTCTTCTTGCTGATCAACGATTATTACAATATCGGGTAATCCAGTCATATATTTGATCCCGCCCAGATATGTTTGCAAGTGAGATAATTGTCTCTTCAACATAGCTGAATCTCTTTTCGGAAGACGATTGAGTCTCCCCATCTTTTGTTCCGTTCTCAAGTCCCTGAACTTATGAAGTATCGTTTCCGTAGTATACCAATTCGTTAACATACCGCCTAGCCATTTTTTATTAACATAATGACAACGGGCCCTTATTGCAGCCCGTGCTACTGAATCGGCTGCTTTATTTTTGGTACCAACAATTAAGAATTGCTTTCCCCTACTTGCTGTATCAAAAACTAAATCACAAGCTTCTGATAAAAAACGGGCAGTTCTAATAAGATTTATAATATGAATACCTTTACGCTTTGAAGAGATATAAGGTTCCATTCTAGGATTCCATTTACTAGTACCATGACCAAAATGAACTCCTGCTTCCATCATTTCTTCCAAATGGATGTTCCAATATCTTCTTGTCATTTATTTATCCACACCTCCTTTCTTTTTATTAAAAAAAAGAGAGACGAGGTGCCCTGAAATAGAAATAAATAATTGTTCCGATGGAACCTTCGTTTCTACCTCTAACGGATATTGGCCATTGATACACGATTCAAACCATTAATATGAATTTCTTTCTATTCTATTTGTTATTTTATTATCTTTATTACTATATACCAAATAAAAATAAAAAAAAAAAATGACCGCAAATACAAATAGCTAAAAAGAAAGGGGGTGAATCCGCTCTTAGGAATCATTCAACCCTCGAAATGATTGTCTCAGTGTATCGTGTAAATTCCTTGAAATGAAAAAATCAAATAATTCTCTGTGGTGGAACAAAATATCTCGCATTTCTGCCTCGAATAGTTTATTGTTTTTGGTTTCCAAAGGAATGTTGGTATGTTGCCTTGAACGTTGCACTAATCCGTTGAATCCCGTACCAACGGGTATCATCCCCCCTAGAACAACGTTCTCTTTCAGACCTTTCAACCAATCGATACGACCCCGGAGAGCGGCTTTTGCTAAAACTCGAGCAGTTTCTTGAAAACTTGCTTCGGATATAAAACTTTGAGTATTTAGAGATGCTTTCGTTATTCCCAATAAGATAGCTCGGTAACAGATCGCTTCTTCCAAAGCGCGCCCTGTTCGTTCCGCCCGCAACAATTCAATCAGTTCTCCGGGTGAAAAAACATTAGACATTCCCTCTTCTGAAACCAACACTTTTGATGTTATTTGACGCACAATAATTTCTATATGTCGATTATGAATCTGCACCCCCTGAGATCTATAAACTTTTTGGATCTTATTAACCAAAGAGATACGCCCTTGCACTATAGTTAGCTCAGCACCAATCAAGAATCTCCAAGGAATTCCAATAATTTTTGTTATACTCTTGTTCCAACCCTCAATTCTTTTTTCTAGGTTCATCGATATTGAATCAATCGAACGCACTTCTAACACTTGTTCCACTTTTGGAAGACCTTGCGTTATATCCCTAGATCTCGATTTTTCATATATAAATGTAACTAATGTATCTCCTTCGTAAAGGATTTCTCCATAATGGCCATGAACGGTTGCTCCCGGAGTGGCCAAATAAGCTTTAGCTGATCTTATTACTACAGAGTCAATTTGAACAATTAGAACTTGACCCGATTTTAAGTGCGGTCCGTTTTTGGCTATACATAAATTTTCACAAATAAACTGCCCAAGGCTAATTATTCTAGACGCTTCTTCACAATAATTATGATGGAGAAAATTCCAATTCAAATTGAATGGATTCAAAACGATGTTACCGCGCGGATCGGGATTATTATAAATAGAAACCCTACCATTTTCATCCATTAAATAATATTTAAGCACTTGAAAAGTCTGTTTGAAATTGTCAAGTTGTAAATATTTAGTTACCGAGATCTGATTATAAGTTATTAAATGGTAAAATGAATAAAAATGCGCAATTTGAGGGGTTCTTCCTAATCCTAAAGGTCCCAAGGAATTCCTAATTGGAATTAGACTATCTCTTTTCATTGATTCTTTTTTTATTACATCATTGTAATATTTTACATCGTTGAATGGA